CTAAACCAAGAATTAGGATAAGCACGAAAATGAAAGCTTCTATAAAAGCAGATACCCCCAGTACATCGAAACTCATTGCCCACGGATACAGAAAAACTGTTTCAACATCAAAAACAACAAAAACTAGAGCAAACATATAATAACGGATTCTAAATTGTAACCAAGCATCCCCGATCGGTTCTATACCTGATTCATAACTAGAAAGTTTCTCTGGCCCCTTCCTAATTGGAGATAAAACTCCGGAAATGAAAAATGCCAAAACAGGAATAGCACTTGATATTATTAAAAATGCCCAGAAAATATCATATTCATAAAGCAGAAACATAGACGAACTCCTATGAATGTGGAAAAAATACCCGCTTAGTCAATTCCAATCGGAGTGGATTGGGCAAGGGATATAGAACTCTTGAGTCAAAATAAAAATTAAGGTTAATCGAATCATTTATTTTCGTTTGGTTGCTGTGTTAGACGTCTCTTTTTAAGATTTATTGATTGTAATCTTATTTTCAGTACACTTATTACTTAATATTTCCATGTTTCTATTACTAATAGTTTCTAATATTATATTAATCATATTAATATTATATTATTAATATGATTAATAACTAGTCATTTTTTTTTATTTCTGTTTATGAAATTTTGTTTATGTTTTATTAAAAAAAAATTTTAGAAAAATATCTTCATTTTTAAAATTATGACGTATCAAAAAATCCAGTAAGACTTTACCATACCATACCCATCTTACTTAGTATTAGATAGATTTTATTTGGATTGAATTTAATTAGATTTCTGTTTTTATTTTTAAACAAGGCCGTGTCAGAAAAAAAGTAACCAAGATTGAGTGGGGATACAAAAAAAGAAAGTATTATGAACTTTTTGATTGTAGCCAGTGAACGAGGAAAATTCATATAAAAAAATCTACTTACAACTATCAAAATTAATGAAGAAAAAAAGTTTATTCTAAATTATAAATTAAGTATTTATCTAGAGATATCAATAGATAGATAGTGATTGGCTCCATTGAAATAAAATTAGGTTTTCCGTTTTATTCTGAATGATCCCCAGGACTTATGGTTTATGGTATGGGAATTTTTTTATGAACCAAGCAATTGAAAGTAACTAGTTAGAAATAAAGAATACAAGAATAAGTAAAAAAAATTATCCAATTATTTTTATTTTAATGTGATTTATTAGAATCAATTTCTTAGTTAGGGCTATACGGACTCGAACCGTAGACCTGCTCGGTAAAAGAGTTCGAACTTATTATTATCAAAATGATTCGAACTCTTTCAAAGACCCAACATGCATTTTTTTTTGCATTGGGCTCTTTCATTAACTGATATAAAGATCAGTTAGTCTACCATATTTTTTCTTAAAAAAAAGATAAGAAATGGTTCCAAGTACTCTGATTTATTATTTTTGAATAAATAATACAATACAGAAGAACTACCAAAGTGTTTCAAAGAAGGGTTGGGTTCTCTTGACGTAGGTTTGCTTTTGGTCTAGATCAACTTAAGTTAAATATAGTCTCTAACATCCTGATTAAAAAATCAAACATGAAACTTGATACACCTTAAGGTTCATAGGACGAAAAGATCATTTTTGAGTTCCTTATACTCATTCTGCCTAGCATTGAGTAGACTGGGTATTCACCCTATCAATATCTCAAATCACCGATGCGTTCTATTCATTCCCTACTTAACGGGGTACTTTAATAGGACCTAATGTCAGGCTATTGTTCTCCTCTTTTTTCCTAAAAAAAAAGTAATGGAGTAAGACATCGATTTATTAATAAGATCAATCAATTAGTTTGATTGCGTGCTGGACTTCTCTGAAAAACTTTGGCGCACGTGTAAACGAGGTGCTCTACCTAACTGAGCTATAGCCCTTGTGTTTGTGATACACATTTTATCTTATCATGTAGATAATTTCTTGTCAAGATTAATATTACATGATCGAACATTATATCTCTTTGATCTCGTTGTTTATTGGTATTGCTTAGAAATAATATTGGATTTATAATCCTATCGATGTGATAGGTATCCCTTTTCCTTCTCTTTACGATGATAAATAACCTACTTAACTCAGTGGTTAGAGTATTGCTTTCATACGGCAGGAGTCATTGGTTCAAATCCAATAGTAGGTATAACTTATTAGACACCATGATCAATGGTGTCTAATAAGTTTTTGTAATCAGCTTTTTTTCTTTTAGTGTTTTTCTCGCTTTTCTATCCTATTTTTTTTATACATTCTTTTTTTTTTGACACGTCAGCTAGTTACAAAATCAAATCGTATTGAGAGCCTCGACTCGTGTCCGAGCTCGTCTGAGAGCTAGATTTGCCTCAATTGTTTGTCTCTTGCCTTCAGCTTTTCTCAAGTTAGCTTCTGCTATTTCAAGAGTTTGCTGAGCTTCTTGTGGATCAATGTCACTATTCTTCTCTGCATCATTTACTAAAATAGTGATTTCATTATTGCCTATTCTAGCAAAACCGCCCATCAGAGCCATCGTTAACCATTGGTTATTAAGGCGTATTTTCAAAATACCTATATCAACAGCTGTGGCAACTGGCGCGTGATTTGGTAATACGCCAATTTGTCCACTATTAGTAGATAAAATGATTTCTTTTACTTCTGAATCCCAAACAATTCGATTCGGAGTCAGTACACAAAGATTTAAGGTCATTTCTTCAATTTACTCTCCATTTCTAAGTTTGTAGCCTTCGCAGTAGCTTCGTCGATGTTACCCACTAAGTAAAAGGCCTGTTCAGGAAGAGAATCGAATTCTCCGGAAAGGATCAATTTAAACCCTCTAATTGTTTCCGCTAGACCAACATATTTTCCCGGAGAACCTGTAAATACTTCGGCTACGAAAAAGGGTTGTGATAAGAAACGCTCAATTTTTCGTGCTCTTGCTACGGTTAAGCGATCCTCTTCGGATAATTCGTCCAACCCCAGGATAGCTATAATGTCCTGAAGCTCCTTGTAACGTTGTAAAGTTTGCTTGACTTGTTGCGCAGTTTCATAATGTTCCTCGCCAACGATTCGAGGTTGTAGCATAGTTGACGTTGAATCTAAAGGATCTACCGCTGGATAGATACCTTTTGCAGCTAATCCTCTTGATAGTACGGTAGTCGCATCTAAATGTGCAAATGTGGTGGCAGGAGCGGGGTCAGTCAAATCGTCCGCAGGTACATAAACTGCTTGAATAGAGGTTATGGACCCTTTTTTCGTAGAAGTAATTCTTTCTTGTAAAGTACCCATTTCGGTACTAAGGGTGGGTTGATAACCCACAGCAGAAGGCATTCTACCCAATAAAGCGGATACCTCGGATCCTGCTTGTACGAAACGGAAGATATTGTCGATAAATAGAAGTACGTCTTGCTCATTAACATCTCGGAAATATTCTGCCATAGTTAAGGCAGTCAGACCAACTCTCATACGAGCTCCCGGCGGTTCATTCATCTGACCGTAGACTAGGGCCACTTTTGATTCCGCAAGATTTTGTTCATTAATGACTCCAGATTCTTTCATTTCCATGTAAAGATCATTTCCTTCACGAGTCCGTTCGCCTACTCCACCAAATACGGATACACCACCATGAGCTTTGGCAATGTTGTTGATCAATTCCATAATTAGTACTGTTTTACCCACGCCAGCCCCACCGAATAGTCCGATTTTTCCCCCACGACGATAAGGGGCCAAAAGATCTACTACTTTAATTCCTGTTTCAAAAATAGATAATTTTGTATCTAATTGTATAAAAGCAGGCGCGGATTTATGGATAGGAGATGTTGTGCGAGTATCGACAGGACCTAAATTATCAACAGGCTCCCCAAGCACGTTGAAAATTCGTCCTAGAGTCGCTCCGCCGACTGGAACACTTAGAGGATTTCCCATATCAACCACGTCCATTCCTCTCTTTAAACCCTCTGTCGCACTCATAGCTACAGCTCTAACTCGATTATTTCCTAATAATTGCTGTACTTCACAAGTCACATTAATTTCTTGACCAAGAGTATCTCGACCCTTAACCACCAGAGCATTGTAAATATTAGGCATCTTACCCGGGGGAAAGGCTACATCCAGTACCGGACCAATGATTTGGGCGATACGTCCCAGATTTTTTTTTTCACGTATCGAAACCTCTGGATCCGAAGTAGTAAGATTTATTCTCATAATAAAAAAATATGTTAAATTTTGTTGCGAAATTTTTCGAATACAGAAAAAATCTTCGATAGTAAATTCATCGGTTAATTCAATAAAAAATGGGAGTAAGCACTCGATTTCGTTGGTACCACCCAAGCGAATGTGCAATTAAATTTTTTACTTATTCAATTTCAATGAAAGAATAGTCATGTTCAAGCTCAACTAACCGAAACCTAGTTTAAAAATAAAAAATATATGAATAAAAAAAATTTTTTGCGGAAAGTCTTTGATTTATTTATCATAATAGAATAGGCAAGACTTTTTTTTATCTAGCGAATTCGAAACAGAACTCTATTTATGATTCATTATTTCGATCTCATTAGCCTTTTTTTTTTTTATTTTCATTTTAGCATATCCGGTTATGCGTCCCATCTATTCATCCCTTTATGAACCCCCCCCTTGTTTTTCATTTTCATGGATGAATTCCGCATATTGTCATATCTAGGATTTACATATACAACATATATTACTGTCAAGAGTTATTTTATTCTTATTTTAATATTAACTATTTCGATTTAAAAAAAGTTAAAGATTCAAAACTTGAAAAACAAGTATTAGGTTGCGCTATACATATGAAAGAATATACAATAATGATGTATTTGGCGAATCAAATATCATGGTCTAATAAAGAATCATTCTGATTAGTTGATAATTTTGTGAAAGATTCCTGTGAAAAAGGTTAATTAAATCTATTCCTAATTTATGTCGAGTAGACCTTGTTGTTTTGTTTTATTGCAAGAATTCTAAATTCATGACTTGTAGGGAGGGACTTATGTCACCACAAACAGAGACTA